AAACATGAATAGATATATATCTTTATTTTACAATTTTTCCCAAAAGGGATTTATCTTTATCCCCAGCCTCGGAGGAAGGTTTTTTCTTTGATGAAAAGTTTTCTATTTTTAGAGTTAAATTTAAATATAGTTAAAATTGAATGTACATACCTATCCAAAATAATATGAATGACTCACTATTCACTCGGTTTTTGGTCCATAATCATTATGTAGGAGAGATGGCCGAGTGGTTCAAGGCGTAGCATTGGAACTGCTATGTAGACTTTTGTTTACCGAGGGTTCGAATCCCTCTCTTTCCGTACTCGTCAACTAATTCACCAATGTTACTGACTGCAATGCATCAAATAAGAATGGATACTCCAACAGTTAGACCTTTCTTTTCTTTGATATAGATTCTCTATCCCTACCCCGAATTTCTGTGGTACGAAAAATACTGGACAAAATCGACAAGGAATGAAAATACCCTACCGATCTATGATACATGAATAAGAGAAAAATCCCCAGATGAAACCCCTTACCTTACTTACCCCGGGTCCCTTTACTTAAGCCAAAATGGAGGGGGCAAAATTGTCCGAACCCTTGTTATTTTAGTTAGGGTTAAGTCTGACGAGAGTAATATTCTACAACTAGCAATTCATTTATTTTCAAACCGACCCATTTACTATCTATTATTTGATTGACTAATCCTTCATATTGGAATGGGTGAAGAGTCAAATGTTTTGGTAATTCCTCACGGGGGGATGAATCAAGATAATTTTGAATCAGAGCCCTAGATTTTTGCTCATCCCTCACTGTAATAATATCTCGGGGTTTGCAGCGATAACTTGGTATATCTACTATACGACCATTAACTAAAATATGTCTATGGTTAACTAATTGGCGGGCTTGAGGAATAGTCGAAGCCATACCTAATCGAAAAAGGATGTTATCTAAACGCATTTCAAGTAATTGTAGTAAAACCTGACCTGTTGACCCTTTGGCTTTTCCGGCGATCCGAACGTATTTAAGTAATTGTTGTTCTGTAAGACCATAATGAAAGCGCAATTTTTGTTTTTCTTCTAAACGAATACGATATTGAGATTTTTTGCCGGGGCGCGATTGGTTTCTAAGATCGCTTACGGCTCTAGGCTTTTTACTAGTTAGCCCCGGTAAAGCCCCCAGACGACGGATTTTTTTGAAACGAGGTCCTCTGTAACGCGACATAAAGACTCCTTATTTTTTATGAAATTTCATAAAACAAAATTAAAACTAAACTAAAATATGATAAATTAAGCGAAATTTACTGAAGTATTATAAAGAATAAATAATTAGAGGAATTGTATCAATATCCGTACCTTATTGTATATAAATAATTGTATTATATAAATTTATATAAATAAAAAGAATTTTAAATAATAAAAATTAAGGGTTCTTTTCTTAATTGATTTGTTCTACAGAGACCGAACTCCTCCAATCCAATTTTTATTCATAATTGGAAGTTCCTACGAAATAATAGAAATAGATCAGTGACCCTTGGGAAAAGGGAAAGAGGTTTTTCACTTTGATTTCACATTATCAATTAAATTATGTAAAAAATCAAACAAATGGAGAAAAGCCGGCTATCGGAATCGAACCGATGACCATCGCATTACAAATGCGATGCTCTAACCTCTGAGCTAAGCGGGCTCGCATAACATAAATTGTACACACATACTAGTTTAGTAAACTACTGAGATATTAACTGTTCATTCTTAGCTATTTCATAAGAAATATGATTTATATAAAAATCAATATATAAAATAAAATATATAAAGAATATTTCCAAAAATATTGGATATTTGAATATTATAGAACATACCTATTAATATAGCGATATTTTAGTTCGATCTATTTCTCAAATATATGTTTATCGATAATCAATATCTTAATTAGCTTAATTAGATAGTAAGATTTTTTTTTACTATTCCATAGTACTATTTTTTTTTGATATTTTATTATATATTTAAAATATTTTAATTTGTTTATATATTTAATTTATAATTATCTTCTAATTATAAATTAACGGAATGATTGTTTATAGCCATTTTATTAGTTATGGCTAGTAATTAAATTAATAATACTAAAAATTTCCTTTTCCTTTTTTTTGTTATGTTATAGAGGGTCTGCCCTAAGAAAAGGATAAGAATAAAATGAAAGATAAAAGTGTAATTCAGATCATAATGAAACACTCCTCTGGTTTCATTCGAAAAGGTGAAAGCTAAGATGAAAAAAAAAAAAGAATCGACCGTTCAAGTATTCAAAATTGCACGGATAGAAATATGGGCATATCTAAGTATAATAATATATATGTATTATATAGTATAATATATATGTTATGCGGTATATATCTATATTGAATTTCTGATATAGATGATATAGAAATGATAGAATCATTTCTGATTGGACCAAATACTGGTCTCCGATAGAGATCAAAGAAATCTAATAGACAAGAAATCAAATAGTAGAAAACACTTTTCAATAT